TTCTTATTTAGAATTCATTTCATTCTTTTTTTTTTTTTGAAAATTGGATTTTACAGAATAAACCTAAACTAAAACTGAACTAAATGAAGCGAAGTTTGCTGAAGTAGTGTACTTGTACTATTACTATAAAGAAGAACGAGATCAATATTCAAACTTTCTATTTCTATTATTAGAATAATATATATAAAAGATCCTCTTCCTGACATAGTTGGAAGTTCCTATTAAGAAATTCATGGATTTTGAAAAAGGGGTAAAACACTTTTTGACTAGTCTTGGATTTCAAAGGGAGATTCTCAATTTTTCAAAAATGGAATAAAAAAATGAAAAATAGGAAAAGGCCGGCTATCGGAATCGAACCGATGACCATCGCATTACAAATGCGATGCTCTAACCTCTGAGCTAAGCGGGCCCACATAATAATAATAGAAATTTTCTATGCATAGGAATTCAATACACTATAGTATAGTGTCTCTAGAAATATAGAAAAGAATAGAATCTATAATTTCCAATAAATATTGAATATTATAGAACAGAACGATTTATGTAGCGATATAGAATTTCGATTTCTTTATCACACTTCTAAATTCGAATATTATTCGATTCGATAGTCAATCTTAAATATTTTTCGATAGTCAAATTTTCTTTTTGATTTTGGATTCACACGACATTTGAAATTCTTTTTGTTACACTTCTATATTTTATATCCTATATATTTCGAATTCTATATTTCTTTCGAATTCGAATTAGTTAATTAGTTATAACTAATCAGACATTCCTCGGCTTTCATTCGTAAAAGGGGAAATTAAGAAAAAAAAAAAGAAGAACCGTCCATTGAAGTATCCCAAATTGCATGGGAGAAATGGCAGGAAGAGGAAGATATATGGGGTATATATCAATCTATATTGAATTGCCAATACAGAAATGATAAAATCCAATTTGATTGGATCAAATAAGGGTTTCCTATAGGTAACAAAGAAAATACTTTTTTCGAGATAGTAATCGCTATCTAATAAATTCAAGAATTCCAGTATAAATGAAAGAAAAAAGAAATGATATCATAATAAGATCCTAATCTCAAAACAAAAGGAAGGGGGGATATGGCGAAATCGGTAGACGCTACGGACTTAATTGGATTGAGCCTTGGTATGGAAACCTACTAAGTGATAACTTTCAAATTCAGAGAAACCCCGGAATTAATAAAAATGGGCAATCCTGAGCCAAATCCTTTTTTCTCAAAACAAAGGTTCAGAAAAGGAAAAAAGGATAGGTGCAGAGACTCAATGGAAGCTGTTCTAACAAATGGAGTTGGCTGCCTTGGTAGAGGAATCTTTCCATCGAAACTTCAGAAAGGATGAAGGATAAACGTATCTATTGAATACTATATCAATAGATTAATGATAGCCCGAATCTGTATCTGTATTTTTTTTATAGTATATGAAAAATGGAAGAATTAGTGTGAATTGATTACACATTGAAGAAAGAATCGAATATTCATTCATCAAATTTCACTCCATAGTCCGATAGTTCTTTTAAAGAACTGATTAAGCGGACGAGAATAAAGATAGAGTCCCATTCTACATGTCAATACCGGCAACAATGAAATTTATAGTAAGAGGAAAATCCGTCGACTTTTAAAATCGTGAGGGTTCAAGTCCCTCTATCCCCAAAAAAAGCCTATTTGACTCCCCAAAAAATATTTAACCTATCTCCTTTTTTCGTTAGCGGTTCCAAATTCCTTTATCTTTCTGATTCTTTGCCAAACGTATTTGGGCGTAAATGACTTTCTCTTATCACATGTGATATAGAATACACATCCAAATTAAGCAGGGAATCCCTATTTGAATGTTGAATGATTCACAATCAATAGCATTACTCATATTGAAACTTAGAAAGTTGTCTTTTTCAAGATCCAAGAAATTAGAGAAAACTTTCTAATCCCCCTTGTCCCTTTAATTGACATAGACCCCAGTCCTCTAATAATAATAAAATGAGGATGGGATGCTACATTGGGAATGGCCAGGGTAGCTCAGCTGGTAGAGCAGAGGACTGAAAATCCTCGTGTCGCCAGTTCAAGTCTGGTTCCTGGTACATGGTTAATTTGTATGAGGTCTTTCTTTCTTTTAGAAATTAATTGATATGAAGCGAGATCCATATTGATTTCGAATCTGGATCATAATACATACTTTTATCTATCTTGGCGAGAAATACCCCATCTATTTTATAGTTGGGTAGAGTTTATTAGATACTTAAATAAAGTATCTAAAATGAAATTCTATTTTCTCTTTTTTTTCTTTCGTTCCAAAAGAACGTTAATACTTCATATATAAGGAAAAATGGGTTGGTTGAAAGAACAAAAAGTCGAAGTTGAAATAGACAAGATCAAGATTCGGTTCAGATACAATACAAATAAATCGAACTCGATACCCTTTCATTTCTTTGTATTTTCGTTCCTATTCGATTTCCTAATTCGTCTCGGCATGACTTTCTAGAACCGGGCTAA